TATATGAAATACCTATTATGAAAAGAGGAATAAATGGAATTTGATACTCATCTAACTTGGAATTTGAAATGGAAATAAATGGATAAATTTCACCTAGACTTTTTTTGGTTTTTAAGAATCTCAAAACAAAAAATGAATTGTATTTCTACTATATATTAGGATATTACATATTCCAATTCGATTGAATATCCCCAAAAATCAATTCGGGATTTGCTTGGCTCGATGAGATAAAGATAGAATCAAATAATCAGAAACAATATAGAATTCATTTTTTTATCACTTTACCTTTTCAATTGTTCAAAAAACAATTCGAATTCACAAAGAAGAGATCTATTTTTACCTATTTTTTTTTTAGAATTTGAGAATACGATTGCAGTGCGTAAAAAGACTTGGATTTATTAAACATGCATAGATCTAACTCCAGCTATAGCTATCTATATATGTCTCTTACGTTATTGCAGTCATATTAGTTCGGGACAGCGCGCATGTCGTGTTACGTTCTTTTTTCTATTCAATCTATTTAATGAAAAATTGGCAAAAAAATGAAAGCACGAGAATTTCTTGAAAATGCCCTTTATAGTATTAAGTATCATATACGAATAAGATACCCGATTAGATAATATCTGTGTAAGAATAAAAATTTATGTTCCGGGGTTGACATATATTAACAGTTGCTGTTATAATGGAAATAGAGAAGGGTTCTTTTTCAATAAAAAAAGCAATATTGATTGGTTATGTAGAAATATCCATTTTCGATATCAGATTCAAAGAATTATGGAAGAATTTGTAGTTAAAGGTTGCAATTTGATTTGTCCCCAAATTTGCGCTTTTGTGACTGAAAGCTATACGTTTGTTTTTTTCATTTTTTCAATAGAACAATAGAAAAAGGGAGAAGATCCTTTTGAAAAGCGGGATTAAAGAAAACGGAAGTTTAGATACAAACACATCAAAAAAAGAAGTTTAGAATCCCTCCCCCCCTTTCTTTGGTTTTTTGAGGGAAGGGGGTATTATCATATATTTTTTGTATCATTTTGGCGACATGGCCGAGTGGTAAGGCGGGGGACTGCAAATCCTTTTTCCCCAGTTCAAATCCGGGTGTCGCCTGATCTACAAGAGAATTTGAATAGGTTATTCCGTTTTGTTGATCAAATTCTATTCTATTAACGGAAGCTAGTGTGGAAAAAGGACTCTTGAGACTTGTTTGATTCAAAATTCGAAGCAATTGATAAATCTTGAAATGATAGTCCTTTCAACTGTAGTGTTCGTCTACGGATTGGGTCTTGAATAAGATTGGATAGGGATGGGGGGGACGAGAGATTCCATAGATATTCCAATATTAGTTAGTTAGATTAATAAAATGGAATATCGAATTCGATTTATTTTTTAGATTTATTTAAATTTGGATTGGAATAGTTCGAATTTTATATTTATATTCTTTATTAAAATTTCATATATTCTTTCATTTTTATCTAATTCAAAAAGAATTTCATTTTTATTCTAATTCTTTCTTTTCGCTAACCTCTAGTCAAAGAATTGGAGAGGCAGTTTTCCGATTGTTTTAGAGAACAAATCGGAAGACGGTAAGGATTAAATCAAATAGAAATAAGAGATGCAAATAAGAGTATGAGTATGCAAAGTAATCTATCTTGATTCTATATTTTTTCTTTCGCCTTACTATTTTTCAATTTGACTAGAAATCAGATAAGAACTTGTTAGATGTTCTAATTGGATTTATTTGATTGTTTCGTCAATGGTGTTATCTCAGAATTCTTTTTTGACTCTGTACCAGTGATTCCACTATTATTATAAAATGATTAATGAAAAATAATAAAATAAAGTAAACAATAATGAAATAATTCATTCAAGAGATAGGAGACTAAATTGACATGGATATCGTAAGTCTTGCTTGGGCTGCTTTAATGGTAGTTTTTACATTTTCCCTTTCCCTTGTAGTATGGGGAAGAAGTGGACTCTAAGGGTACTACTAATTGAGTTAAGGGATCAAACTGTATCAATTGTTTTATAGCTGGGTTCCGAAATTTTTTAACTATTGAATTTAGTTATTTTTTTAATATGAATTAATAAAATTAATACTACTTAATGAAATGCAATTAGATCTGCATTTTGAAATTCTATTGTATTCCATTGATGTAATGTATTCTATGTAGAATATTGAAAATGGAAAATATTCGTTAAATTAAACAAATATTTGAATTGTTACCATCTTTGTATATAGATAGAGTCAAACTTTATACACTACAATAATAGAGAATATAGTAGAAAGAAATAAATTTCTTTCTACTATATGGATTTCATAGAATTCTGCGGATTCTACATTTCATTTAAAACTAAGACCCTCAATTGAAATCCTTTTTTCATTTTTTTTATTCAATCACTGTCATTCCATTGAAACTGTATCAATTGTTTTATAGCTGGGTTCCGAAATTTTTTAACTATTGAATTTAGTTATTTTTTTAATATGAATTAATAAAATTAATACTACTTAATGAAATGCAATTAGATCTGCATTTTGAAATTCTATTGTATTCCATTGATGTAATGTATTCTATGTAGAATATTGAAAATGGAAAATATTCGTTAAATTAAACAAATATTTGAATTGTTACCATCTTTGTATATAGATAGAGTCAAACTTTATACACTACAATAATAGAGAATATAGTAGAAAGAAATAAATTTCTTTCTACTATATGGATTTCATAGAATTCTGCGGATTCTACATTTCATTTAAAACTAAGACCCTCAATTGAAATCCTTTTTTCATTTTTTTTATTCAATCACTGTCATTCCATTGATAAGAAATCAGAAGTCATGTTAAAGTAAAATTAGTCACTTTGACTTACCGTTTTTACGTAAATTATAAGTAAAAAGGCAGTAGGAACTAAAATGAAGAGTGCAGTAGCTATAAATGCAAGAATATTGACTTCCATAATCTCTATGTTTTCTTTCTCTTTAATTTCGAATAAATACTTCGGGATTTAATCCCATAGAAATGATAAATCTTCCGTCTCTAAATTCAATGGTATAAATTGGATCTCGATGATATCAAATCGGATCGATATCACGAATAACAATATCTGAGTTATCAAATCGATTCATCGTCGAGAATTAAATAGTATAACATAGTAAGATCTTTTATCCATACCCCCCCCCCAAAAAAATGACTTTCTGATGCAATCATCAAATCGGATCGATATCACGAATAACAATATCTGAGTTATCAAATCGATTCATCGTCGAGAATTAAATAGTATAACATAGTAAGATCTTTTATCCATACCCCCCCCCCAAAAAAATGACTTTCTGATGCAATCAAAAAGTCATTTTCCTTAAACGAAAGAAAGGGGATCCCTTTTAGAAAAAATATTTTTTTTGTTATTTTTATTCCCTTTCACATACGAAATGAATTGATATTTTTTTTTTTCATTGGATTTGTATCCATCGGGACTGGCGGGGCTCGAACCCGCAGCTTCCGCCTTGACAGGGCGGTGCTCTGACCAATTGAACTACAATCCCAGGAAAAAATCGTATAGCATACATATTCTTACTATTTCAGTCAAACCCTTTCTTTTTCTATTTGAGATTCGAACCCTTGTACTGTAACTGAAAGCGGCGGACTTATTTATCTATCTTAAAATAAATATAATATACGGGCCCGCACTTTAGCGAGATCAACACGGATTGCGCGTAATCCGTTTGTTATTGCCAAATCGATTGAAAAATGAATGAATCAATGAAACAAAAAAAAGACTCTTTTTTTTTACTTTAACCCTTTCCTTAGACTTTATACTTATGGATAGCTCGTAATCCGTTTGTTATTGCCAAATCGATTGAAAAATGAATGAATCAATGAAACAAAAAAAAGACTCTTTTTTTTTACTTTAACCCTTTCCTTAGACTTTATACTTATGGATACTGTAAGGAATTTAGCAAAATCCGTAATACGGAAAAAACACTCGGGATGTATAAAATTTGGATTCTTCCATATATGACCCATGTGCTCATATATGGAAGAATCCAAATTTTTGGGCCGAGCTGGATTTGAACCAGCGTAGACATATTGCCAACGAATTTACAGTCCGTCCCCATTAACCGCTCGGGCATCGACCCAGGAAGAATCAATTTGAGTCTTTCTTATTTATTGATAATCCCTGATCAATGATCAATTTCCTTTCCTAGTACCCTACCCCCAGGGGAAGTCGAATCCCCGTTGCCTCCGTGAAAGAGAGATGTCCTAAACCACTAGACGATGGGGGCATACTTGCCCAACCAACAATACTATGTTCATAGTATGAACAGTTTTTTGAAATTGTCAATATAATGGAATGGTATGATTTGATCAGAAGGATCTTTCTAGCTTTCAGAATTCCATAAAATTTTTGAATTCAGCATTTAGATTTAGGAATGAATTGTTCATTCCCCATTACCAATCCATAAAAAAAATAAAAAAGATAAGTAATGCGAAAGAAAACAAAAGAAAGAGAGAATCCTTTCCAATAGAAATCATTTTTTAACTATACTCTATTCACTAGGTAAATCCAATTTCTTGTTCCTTAATGAGTTTCGATGTACAAAAAATGGATCTATGTACATCTATTTTCATTATTTATATATATTCCATATATACTAATTAGTATATTAGTATATACAGTAACAAATAGATAGATGTACTAAACTCATATTGGCTGATTCCTTATTCAGGAATTGAATCAAATGAGGCCCTTTTAACTCAGTGTGGTAGAGTAACGCCATGGTAAGGCGTAAGTCATCGGTTCAAATCCGATAAGGGGCTTTTGACTTTTTTTCATAAAATGCTAAGAGTAGTATTCCTATTTGACGGAACAATAGAGATATTCTTCATATTTGGATATTCTTGATATTTGTAAGAAGTTTCCGTTTGTAAATAAAATAAATAAAAAACTAAGGAATAGTGGAATTTCATTTAAAAAAATGGAATTTTGAATTTTAATTCGAATTAT